ACCGCCTAATGTACAATAATAAATGTTATATCTTACAAGTCAGTATGATGTAACATCTATGTATTATATTACATGTTATGTATTTACCCATATATAATATTGCACGTGAGTAGTACATTATATGTATTATCACCATAAGTGGATTTAACCCCTCATACATCAGCACAAATCCAAGGTTTACATTAAGCAAAACACGGATAACCACCAACTAAGATGTTTTAACCTGATTAATTGCTACACCACAAACCTTCAACTAACACGAGCTCCGTCTTTACCCACCAACTTTCAGCATCAGTCCTGCTTAATGTAGTAAGAACCGACCAACGATTTATCAGTAGGCATACTCTTATTGATAATCAGGGGCAGAAATCGTATTAGGTAACATCTCGTGAATTATTACTGGCATTTGGTTCCTAAGTCAAGGGCTATCCTTAAGAAACCAGCCCCTGAAAGCCGAATGTAATGCATCTGGTTAATGGTGTCAACCTTATTGCCCGTTACCCACCAAGCCGGGCGTTCTCTTATATGCATAGGGTTCTCTTTTTTTTTTTTTCCTTTCAGCTTGCATATACAAGTGCAAGCAAAGAAGTCTAACAAGGTCGAACTAGATCTTGAATTCCAGAGAACTAATGTATCATTATAGAATGATATTCTATAAAGAATCACATACTTGGATATCAAGTGCATAAGGTCCATTTCCATCCTCACAGATATCTGATAGTCCCCGGCTTTTACGCGGCAAACCCCCCTACCCCCCTACGCTGAACGATCCTTGTGTTCCTGTCAAACCCCTAAACCAGGAAGTCTCAACAGCGCTAATTTTTGTTAATATACATTAATAAACTTTTTAATACACTTTATGACATTTGGCACCGACAACACTGTCATCAAACCCATTCTCATAATTAAAGTATACATTAATAAACTTTTTAATACACTTTATGACATTTGGCACCGACAACACTGTCATCAAACCCATTCTCATAATTAAAGTATACATTAATAAACTTTTTAATACACTTTATGACATTTGGCACCGACAACACTGTCATCAAACCCATTCTCATAATTAAAGTATACATTAATAAACTTTTTAATACACTTTATGACATTTGGCACCGACAACACTGTCATCAAACCCATTCTCATAATTAAATGTATTCTATAGACCTGTTGCTAGCGTAGCTTAACTAAAGCATAACACTGAAGCTGTTAAGATGGACCCTAGAAAGTCCCGCAGGCACAAAGGCTTGGTCCTGACTTTACTATCAGCTTTAACTGAACTTACACATGCAAGTCTCCGCACTCCTGTGAGGATGCCCTTAATCCCCTGCCCGGGGACGAGGAGCCGGCATCAGGCACGCCCCAGCAGCCCAAGACGCCTTGCTAAGCCACACCCCCAAGGAAACTCAGCAGTGATAGATATTAAGCCATAAGCGAAAGCTTGACTTAGTTAAGGTTAAGAGGGCCGGTAAAACTCGTGCCAGCCACCGCGGTTATACGAGAGGCCCTAGTTGATAATCACCGGCGTAAAGAGTGGTTATGATAAAAGTATTTAATAAAGCCGAACACCCCCTTAGCCGTCATACGCACCTGGAGGCACGAAGACCTACTGCGAAAGCAGCTTTAATTATACCTGAACCCACGACAGCTACGACACAAACTGGGATTAGATACCCCACTATGCCTAGCCGTAAACTTTGATAGAAACATACAACTGATATCCGCCAGGGGACTACAAGCGCCAGCTTAAAACCCAAAGGACTTGGCGGTGCCTCAGACCCACCTAGAGGAGCCTGTTCTAGAACCGATAACCCCCGTTCAACCTCACCACCTCTTGTTTTCCCCGCCTATATACCACCGTCGTCAGCTTACCCTGTGAAGGCCCTATAGTAAGCAAAATGGGCAAAACCCAAAACGTCAGGTCGAGGTGTAGCGCATGGGGTGGGAAGAAATGGGCTACATTCTCTAAATTAGAGCACTACGAACCACGCTGTGAAACCAGCGTCCGAAGGTGGATTTAGCAGTAAACAGAAAATAGAGAGTTCTCTTGAAACTGGCTCTGAGGCGCGCACACACCGCCCGTCACTCTCCCCAAGTTCAATTTATCCTTCTAACTAAGAAGTTAACCGAACAAAGGGGAGGCAAGTCGTAACATGGTAAGTGTACCGGAAGGTGCGCTTGGAATAACCAGAGTGTAGCTAAGATAGAAAAGCACCTCCCTTACACCGAGAAGACATCCGTGCAAATCGGGTCACCCTGAGCTGACTAGCTAGCCCACACCTTGGTCTAACACCACAACATACATACCCCTAAAAGACTTAGCACTAAGTCAACAAACCATTTTTCCACCTTAGTACGGGCGACAGAAAAGGAAATAATCGAGCAACAGAGAAAGTACCGCAAGGGAAAGCTGAAAGAGAACTGAAACAACCCATTTAAGCCTAGAAAAGCAGAGATTAAATCTCGTACCTTTTGCATCATGATTTAGCCAGCAAACCTGAGCAAAGAGAACTTTAGTTCAGGCCCCCGAAACTAGACGAGCTACTCCGGGACAGCCTATTATAGGGCCAACCCGTCTCTGTGGCAAAAGAGTGGGACGAGCCCCGAGTAGAGGTGATAAACCTATCGAGCCTAGTTATAGCTGGTTGCTTAGGAAATGAATAGAAGTTCAGCCCCCTGGCCTTCTTAGGACCCCAAGGTAAAACTAACCTTGTCCCAAAGAAACCAAGAGAGTTAGTCAAAGGAGGTACAGCTCCTTTGAACAAGGACACAACCTTAACAGGCGGCTAAGGATCATAATTACTAAGGTAACCTGTTACAGTGGGCCTAAGAGCAGCCACCTGCATAGAAAGCGTTAAAGCTCAGACAGATATAAACCTCTTATCCTGATAAGAAATCCTACCCCCTAACCGTACTAAGCCATTCCATGCTCCCATGGAAGAGATTATGCTAGAATGAGTAATAAGAGGGAACAACCCTCTCCCAGCACACGTGTAAGTCGGACCGGACCCCCCACCGACAAATAACGAACCCAAGCCAAGAGGGAACTGTAGGACAGAATAAACACCGAGAAGAACCTACACCAATAAATCGTTAACCCCACACAGGAGTGCCCACAGGGAAAGACCCAAAGGAAGAGAAGGAACTCGGCAAACACAAGCCTCGCCTGTTTACCAAAAACATCGCCTCTTGCAAATCAAAGCATAAGAGGTCCCGCCTGCCCTGTGACTATGGGTTTAACGGCCGCGGTATTTTGACCGTGCGAAGGTAGCGCAATCACTTGTCTTTTAAATGAAGACCTGTATGAATGGCATCACGAGGGCTTAGCTGTCTCCTCTTCCAAGTCAGTGAAATTGATCTGCCCGTGCAGAAGCGGACATAAGTACATAAGACGAGAAGACCCTATGGAGCTTTAGACACCAGGCAGATCACGTCAAGCAACCTTGAACTAACAAGTAAAAACGCAGTGACCCCTAGCCCATATGTCTTTGGTTGGGGCGACCGCGGGGGAAAACAAAGCCCCCATGTGGACTGGGGGCACTGCCCCCACAGCCAAGAGCTACAGCTCCAAGCACCAGAATTTCTGACCAAAAATGATCCGGCGAACGCCGATCAACGGACCGAGTTACCCTAGGGATAACAGCGCAATCCTCTCCCAGAGTCCCTATCGACGAGGGGGTTTACGACCTCGATGTTGGATCAGGACATCCTAATGGTGCAGCCGCTATTAAGGGTTCGTTTGTTCAACGATTAAAGTCCTACGTGATCTGAGTTCAGACCGGAGTAATCCAGGTCAGTTTCTATCTATGAAGTGATGTTTCCTAGTACGAAAGGACCGGAAAGAAGGGGCCTATGCTTTAGGCACGCCCCACCCCCACCTGATGAAGGCAACTAAAACAGACAAGGGGGCACACCAAGATTGTGCCTAAAAGAACGGCGCGCTAAGGTGGCAGAGCCCGGTAATTGCGAGAGGCCTAAGCCCTCTTTCTCAGAGGTTCAAGTCCTCTCCTTAGCTATGACCACCCTTATTACCCATGTTATTAACCCACTCGTGTACATCGTACCTGTTCTTTTAGCAGTTGCCTTCCTCACCCTCCTCGAACGAAAAGTTCTCGGATATATACAACTTCGAAAAGGACCTAATATTGTTGGCCCATACGGATTACTTCAACCCATTGCAGATGGGCTAAAACTATTCATTAAAGAACCAGTTCGACCATCTACCTCTTCCCCCTTCCTATTTCTTGCCACACCCATACTTGCCCTAACACTTGCACTCACCTTATGGGCCCCCATACCAATCCCCTACCCCGTCACAGACCTAAACCTAGGGGTACTGTTTGTCCTGGCACTCTCTAGCTTAGCTGTATATTCTATCCTGGGTTCAGGATGAGCTTCAAACTCCAAATATGCTTTAATTGGGGCCCTACGAGCAGTAGCACAAACTATTTCCTACGAAGTCAGTCTAGGCCTAATCTTACTAAGCGTGATTATTTTTACAGGTGGATTCACACTTCAAACCTTCAACGTTGCTCAGGAAAGCATCTGACTGCTTGTACCAGCCTGACCCCTTGCCGCCATATGGTATATCTCAACCCTAGCTGAGACAAACCGTGCACCCTTTGACCTCACAGAAGGGGAATCAGAACTAGTTTCCGGATTTAATGTAGAATACGCCGGAGGACCATTCGCCCTTTTTTTCTTAGCAGAATACGCTAATATCCTTCTAATAAATACACTCTCAGCCATCCTATTCCTAGGCGCATCCCACATCCCAACCCTCCCTGAATTAACAGCCCTTAATCTCATAACAAAAGCTGCCCTACTCTCCGTTGTATTCTTGTGAGTACGAGCCTCATACCCCCGATTTCGATATGACCAACTTATACACTTAGTTTGGAAAAGCTTCTTACCTCTAACCTTAGCCCTTGTCCTATGGCACCTTGCACTCCCTATTGCTCTAGCAGGCCTCCCTCCCCAACTTTAATTCCACAAGGAATTGTGCCTGAATGCTTAAGGACCACCTTGATAGCGTGGCTAATAGGGGTTCAAGTCCCCTCAATTCTAGAGAGAAGGGGTTCGAACCCATCCTCAAGAGATCAAAACTCTTGGTGCTTCCACTACACCACTTTCTAGTAAGGTCAGCTAATTAAGCTTTTGGGCCCATACCCCAAATATGTTGGTTAAAATCCTTCCTTTACTAATGAACCCCTATGTACTCACTATTTTACTTTCCAGCCTAGGCCTAGGCACAGTTCTCACCTTTGCCAGTTCCCATTGACTTCTTGCATGAATAGGTCTAGAAATTAACACCCTCGCTATCATCCCAATTATAGCACGACAACATCACCCCCGAGCAATTGAAGCTACAACCAAATATTTTTTAACACAAGCAACTGCCGCAGCAATGATCCTCTTTGCTAGCACTACCAATGCTTGACTAGTTGGGGAATGAGAAATTCACCAACTATCCCACCCCTTAGCAACTACAACTGCAATACTAGCTTTAGCACTTAAACTCGGACTAGCCCCCGTTCACTTCTGATTGCCAGAAGTTCTTCAAGGAATTGAACTCACCACAGGATTAATCCTCTCAACCTGACAAAAACTCGCACCATTTGCACTTATAATTCAAGTAGCCCCAACTATTAACTCTTCCCTACTTATTACACTAGGTCTTCTATCAACCCTTGTGGGAGGCTGAGGAGGACTCAACCAAACCCAGCTACGTAAAATTCTAGCATATTCTTCAATTGCCCACTTAGGATGAATAGTGCTAATCTTAAAATTCGCACCCTCCCTAACACTCCTTAGCCTTCTCTTATATATTATCATAACCTCTTCAGCATTCCTTGCACTAAAGACCAACAACTCACTCACCATCAATACCCTTGCAACCTCATGAACTAAAGCCCCCACTCTCGCCGCACTAACCACTCTTGTTCTACTTTCTCTAGGAGGTCTTCCTCCTCTCTCAGGCTTTATACCCAAATGACTTATTCTCCAAGAACTAACAAAACAGGGGCTTCCTCTATCTGCCACACTAGCTGCTATAGCAGCCCTCCTTAGTCTTTACTTTTATTTACGCCTATGTTACGCTATGGCACTCACTATTTATCCCAACACCCTAACTGCCACCGCCCCTTGACGCCTCAACTTCACTCACCTTACCTTACCCCTCTCAGTTGTTACTATTTTAGCCTTAGGCTTACTCCCCCTCACCCCAGCTGTGACTGCAATATTAACCTTGTAATAAGGGCTTAGGATAGCACTAAGACCAAGAGCCTTCAAAGCTCTAAGCGGGAGTGAAAATCTCCCAGCCCTTGTTTAAGACTTGCAGGACTTTATCCCACATCTTCTGAATGCAACCCAGACACTTTAATTAAGCTAAAGCCTTTCTAGGTGGGAAGGCCTCGATCCTACAAACTCTTAGTTAACAGCTAAGCGCTCTATCCAGCGAGCATCCATCTACTTTCCCCCGCCACCAGGGTGGCGAGGCGGGGGAAAGCCCCGGTAGGCTATTAGCCTACTTCTTTAGATTTGCAATCTAACATGTGGTACACCACAGGGCTTGATAAGGAGAGGATTTAAACCTCTGTTTATGGAGCTACAATCCACCGCTTAAGCTCTCAGCCACCCTACCTGTGGCAATCACACGATGATTTTTCTCAACCAACCACAAAGACATTGGCACCCTCTATTTAGTATTTGGTGCCTGAGCCGGGATAGTCGGCACAGCCCTAAGTCTCTTGATCCGAGCAGAACTAAGCCAGCCCGGAGCTCTTCTAGGGGATGACCAAATCTATAACGTAATCGTCACGGCCCATGCCTTCGTTATAATTTTCTTTATAGTCATACCAATCATAATCGGGGGCTTTGGGAACTGATTGATTCCACTTATAATTGGAGCCCCTGACATAGCATTCCCTCGAATAAATAACATAAGCTTCTGGCTTCTCCCTCCATCTTTTCTTCTCCTCTTAGCTTCGTCTGGAGTTGAAGCCGGCGCCGGCACAGGGTGAACAGTCTACCCCCCTCTAGCTGGGAACCTTGCCCATGCAGGGGCTTCCGTTGATTTAACTATTTTCTCCCTCCATTTGGCTGGTATTTCCTCAATTTTAGGAGCCATTAATTTTATTACAACCATTATTAACATAAAACCCCCAGCCATTTCTCAGTATCAAACCCCACTTTTTGTTTGAGCTGTCCTAGTTACTGCTGTCCTCTTACTACTCTCCCTCCCCGTCTTAGCAGCGGGCATCACTATGTTACTTACAGACCGAAATCTAAATACCACTTTCTTTGACCCAGCAGGCGGAGGAGACCCAATCCTGTACCAACACCTCTTTTGATTCTTCGGCCACCCAGAGGTCTATATTCTTATTCTCCCAGGCTTTGGTATAATTTCTCATATCGTTGCCTATTATTCAGGTAAAAAAGAACCTTTCGGGTACATGGGGATAGTCTGAGCTATAATAGCCATCGGACTCCTAGGGTTCATCGTTTGAGCCCACCACATATTTACTGTTGGTATGGACGTAGACACTCGTGCTTACTTTACATCCGCCACCATAATTATTGCCATCCCCACAGGAGTAAAAGTATTTAGCTGATTAGCTACATTACATGGCGGCTCAATCAAATGAGAAACGCCACTTCTCTGAGCCCTAGGGTTTATTTTCCTATTTACGGTGGGGGGACTCACGGGCATTGTTCTTGCTAATTCCTCATTAGACATCGTCCTCCACGACACTTATTATGTAGTCGCTCATTTCCACTATGTATTATCTATGGGAGCTGTCTTTGCCATCATGGGCGCCTTCGTACACTGATTTCCACTATTTACAGGATATACCCTTCACAGCACATGAACCAAAATCCATTTTGGAATTATGTTCATTGGCGTAAATTTAACCTTTTTCCCCCAGCATTTCCTTGGCCTTGCAGGAATGCCACGGCGATACTCTGACTATCCAGACGCTTACACACTATGAAACACAGTATCCTCAATTGGGTCTCTTATCTCCTTAGTTGCTGTAATTATATTCCTATTTATCCTCTGAGAAGCCTTTGCTGCCAAACGAGAAGTAGCATCAATTGAATTAACTTCAACAAACGTAGAGTGACTACATGGGTGTCCTCCACCTTACCACACATTTGAAGAACCAGCATTTGTTCGAGTACAGGCAAACTAACGAGAAAGGGAGGAATTGAACCCCCATGTGCTGGTTTCAAGCCAACCGCATAACCACTCTGCCACTTTCTTCCATAAGACACTAGTAAAACTAGTCTATTACACTGCCTTGTCAAGGCAAAATTGTGGGTTAAAATCCCGCGTGTCTTAAGCATTTAGCTAAAATGGCACATCCCTCACAACTAGGATTCCAAGACGCGGCCTCCCCTGTAATAGAAGAACTCCTTCATTTCCACGACCACGCTCTTATGATTGTTCTTCTTATCAGCACACTAGTGCTTTATATCATCGTAGCAATAGTCTCTACTAAACTCACTAACAAATATATCCTCGATTCTCAAGAAATTGAAATCGTTTGAACCGTCCTCCCAGCGGTCATCCTTATTCTTATTGCCCTCCCCTCCCTCCGAATTCTCTACCTTATAGATGAAATTAATGACCCTCACCTCACCATTAAAGCAATAGGCCATCAATGATACTGAAGCTACGAATATACTGACTACGAAGACTTAGGCTTTGACTCTTACATAGTCCCCACCCAAGATTTGGTACCTGGTCAATTTCGCCTTCTAGAAACAGATCATCGAATAGTTGTCCCCGTAGAATCCCCAATCCGAGTTCTTGTCTCAGCTGAAGACGTCCTTCACTCCTGAGCTGTCCCTTCTCTAGGTGTAAAAATAGACGCAGTCCCAGGACGATTAAACCAAACAGCCTTTATTGCCTCTCGACCTGGAGTATTCTACGGACAATGTTCTGAAATCTGCGGGGCCAATCACAGCTTCATGCCCATCGTTGTTGAAGCAGTACCCCTAGAACACTTCGAGAAATGATCCACTATAATACTTGAAGATGCCTCACTAAGAAGCTAAATCGGGAATAGCGTTAGCCTTTTAAGCTAAAGACTGGTGACCCCCAATCACCCCTAGTGACATGCCCCAACTCAACCCCGCCCCCTGATTTGCCATCTTGGTATTCTCATGACTGGTTTTCCTAACTGTTATTCCCCCAAAAGTCCTCGGCCACACCTTTACAAATGAGCCTACTTCACAAAGCACTGAAAAAGCTAAACCTGAACCCTGAAACTGACCATGACACTAAGCTTCTTTGATCAATTTATGAGCCCCACATACCTAGGTATCCCACTTATTGCTTTAGCACTAACCCTCCCATGAATTCTTTTCCCTACTCCCTCCGCCCGATGATTAAATAACCGCCTTATTACCCTTCAGGGATGGTTCATCAACCGATTTACCCAACAACTTCTTCTACCCCTCAACCTGGGGGGTCACAAATGAGCAGTTCTATTGACTTCTTTAATATTATTCCTAATTACCCTAAATATACTAGGCCTCCTTCCGTATACATTTACACCCACTACACAACTCTCTCTAAATATAGGCCTCGCAGTTCCACTATGACTTGCGACAGTAATCATTGGTATACGAAATCAACCAACCGCTGCCCTAGGACACCTCTTGCCTGAAGGAACTCCTGTCCCACTAATCCCAGTTCTTATCATTATCGAAACAATTAGCCTTTTTATCCGCCCCCTCGCCCTAGGTGTACGACTTACAGCCAATCTCACAGCGGGCCACCTTCTAATTCAACTAATTGCCACAGCAGCCTTTGTTCTCCTGCCTATAATACCTACAGTAGCAATCCTAACTTCTATTGTTCTATTCCTATTAACCCTTCTTGAAATTGCCGTTGCCATGATTCAAGCCTATGTATTTGTTCTCCTCCTAAGCCTCTACCTACAAGAAAACGTCTAATGGCACACCAAGCACACGCATACCACATGGTCGACCCAAGCCCCTGACCCCTAACCGGCGCAATTGCCGCCCTCTTACTTACATCAGGCACTGCAGTCTGATTCCACTTTCACTCACTTACACTACTAACCATAGGGAATATTCTATTGCTTCTCACCATATACCAATGATGACGAGATATCATCCGAGAAGGCACCTTTCAAGGACACCACACACCCCCTGTCCAAAAAGGGTTACGCTATGGTATAATCTTATTTATCACCTCCGAAGTATTCTTTTTCTTAGGTTTCTTTTGAGCCTTCTACCACTCTAGTCTCGCCCCCACACCTGAATTAGGAGGTTGCTGACCCCCCACAGGCATTATTACTCTTGATCCCTTTGAAGTCCCACTTCTTAACACCGCAGTCCTTCTAGCATCTGGTGTCACCGTTACATGAGCCCACCATAGCATTATGGAAGGAGAACGAAAACAAGCCATCCAATCTCTCACCCTTACCATCTTACTAGGATTTTACTTCACCTTCCTCCAAGGCATAGAATACTACGAAGCCCCATTTACAATCGCTGACGGCGTATACGGCTCCACTTTCTTTGTCGCCACAGGATTCCACGGCTTACATGTAATCATCGGCTCTACCTTTCTAGCCGTTTGCCTATTACGACAAGTTCAATACCATTTTACATCTGAACATCACTTTGGCTTTGAAGCTGCCGCCTGATACTGACACTTTGTAGACGTCGTATGACTCTTCCTGTACGTCTCTATTTACTGATGAGGCTCATAATCTTTCTAGTATTAATACGTATAAGTGACTTCCAATCACCCGGTCTTGGTTAAAATCCAAGGAAAGATAATGAACTTAATTACAACAATTATTACTATTACCATCACACTATCCGCAGTACTAGCCACCATTTCTTTCTGATTACCACAAATTTCACCCGACGCAGAAAAACTATCCCCTTATGAATGTGGTTTTGATCCCCTAGGATCTGCCCGATTACCCTTCTCCTTACGCTTCTTTCTAATCGCTATCCTATTTCTCCTATTTGACCTAGAAATTGCCCTTCTTCTCCCCCTTCCCTGGGGGGACCAACTCGTCACCCCCACCCTAACACTTGCCTGATCCGCCGCCGTCCTCGCCCTCCTTACTCTTGGCTTAATCTATGAGTGAACCCAGGGAGGCTTAGAATGAGCTGAATAGGCAGTTAGTCCAAAACAAGACCCTTGATTTCGGCTCAAAAAACCATGGTTTAAGTCCATGACCGCCTTATGACACCAGTACACTTCAGCTTTACCTCAGCCTTTATCCTAGGGCTCATAGGACTTGCATTCCACCGCACCCATCTTCTCTCAGCCCTTCTATGCCTAGAAGGGATAATACTCTCCCTGTTTATTGCCCTCTCCCTTTGAGCCCTTCAAATAGAAGCAACTGGCTACTCAGTAGCTCCTATACTTCTTCTAGCATTTTCAGCCTGCGAAGCCAGCGCAGGTCTAGCTCTCCTAGTAGCAACTGCACGAACACACGGTACAGACCGCCTTCAAAGCCTAAACCTCCTCCAATGTTAAAAATCCTAATCCCAACACTAATGCTTTTCCCAACAGTCTGACTTAGCCCTGCGAAATGATTATGAACAACATCAATTGCTCAAAGTCTAATCATTGCCTTGGCAAGTTTATCATGGCTTAAATGATCATCAGAGACCGGATGGTCCTCCTCCAACCTTTATTTAGCAACTGACCCTTTATCAACACCTTTATTAGTATTAACCTGCTGATTACTACCCCTTATAATTCTCGCCAGCCAAAACCATATTTCCCCTGAACCCTTAAATCGCCAACGAACTTACATCTCCCTTTTGGTCTCCCTTCAAATATTTTTAATTTTAGCATTTGGGGCTACAGAAATCATTATGTTTTATATCATGTTTGAAGCCACCCTACTCCCAACCCTGATCATCATCACACGATGAGGAAATCAGACAGAACGCCTTAACGCCGGCACTTACTTTTTATTCTACACCCTAGCCGGCTCCCTGCCCCTCCTCGTAGCCCTACTACTATTACAAAATGACAATGGAACCCTATCCCTATTTACTCTACAATACACACAACCCCTGCACCTTTTAACATGAGGTGATAAACTATGATGAGCTGCCTGCCTCTTAGCCTTTCTTGTAAAAATACCACTATATGGTGTTCACCTTTGACTTCCCAAAGCCCACGTAGAGGCCCCAATCGCAGGATCTATAATCCTAGCAGCTGTTCTCCTCAAACTTGGGGGCTACGGTATAATACGCATAATAGTCATACTAGACCCCCTAACCAAAGAACTGGCCTACCCCTTCATTGTTCTGGCCTTGTGAGGTATTATTATGACCGGATCGATTTGCCTGCGTCAAACGGACCTAAAATCACTAATCGCATACTCTTCAGTAGGCCACATGGGGTTAGTTGCAGGGGGTATTCTCATTCAGACACCCTGAGGATTCACTGGTGCAATTATCCTTATAATCGCACACGGTCTTGCCTCCTCAGCGCTCTTCTGCCTAGCCAACACAAGCTACGAACGCACACATAGCCGAACCATACTTTTAGCTCGAGGAATACAAATGGTTCTTCCCCTAATAACCACTTGATGGTTCGTAGCTAGTTTAGCCAATCTTGCCCTACCTCCTCTCCCCAACCTAATAGGAGAACTCATAATCATCACTTCCATATTTAACTGATCGTACTGAACCCTCCTTCTTACAGGAATCGGCACACTAATTACAGCAAGCTACTCCCTCTATCTATTTTTAATAACCCAACGAGGGCCTCTACCTTCCCACATCATTGCTCTTGAACCCACCCATACCCGCGAACACCTACTCATCACTTTACACCTTATCCCTATTATCCTCCTGATCCTAAAACCTGAACTTATCTGAGGCTGATGTTTCTGTAGATATAGTTTAACCAAAACATTAGATTGTGATTCTAAAGACAGAGGTTAGAGTCCTCTTATCCACCGAGAGAAATCTGTTGATAGTAAAGACTGCTAATCTTCTACCCCCTTGGTTAAATTCCGTGGTTCACTCGCGCTTCTAAAGGATAATAGCTCATCCATTGGTCTTAGGAACCAAAAACTCTTGGTGCAAATCCAAGTAGAAGCTATGCACCCGACTACCCTTATCTTAAGTTCAGCCCTTTTAATGATCTTTGCACTCCTCCTTTACCCCCTTATCACCACCCTTAACCCAACCCCACGACAAGAAGACTGAGCCCTTACCCATGTAAAAACCGCTATCAAAATAGCTTTTCTAGTAAGCCTCCTACCCCTCTTCATTTTTCTCGACCAAGGCACCGAAACAATTGTTACCAATTGACAATGAATAAACACCTTAACCTTTGATATTAATCTCAGCTTTAAATTTGACCACTACTCCATTATTTTTACCCCTATTGCCCTCTATGTCACTTGATCTATTCTCGAATTTGCATCCTGATATATGCACGCTGACCCTAATATAAACCGATTTTTTAAGTACCTCCTCCTATTCCTAATTGCCATAATTATTCTGGTAACCGCCAACAACATATTTCAACTATTTATTGGCTGGGAGGGAGTTGGCATTATATCATTCCTCCTCATTGGATGGTGATACGGCCGAGCTGATGCTAACACAGCTGCCATACAAGCTGTAATTTATAACCGAGTCGGAGACATCGGACTTATCCTAAGCATAGCATGATTTGCAACAAACCTTAACTCATGAGAAATTCAACAAATATTCGCCTCTTCAAAAGAACTAGACCTCACATTCCCCCTCCTTGGTCTCATTTTAGCCGCCACCGGTAAATCAGCACAATTTGGACTTCATCCGTGACTTCCTTCCGCAATGGAAGGCCCTACGCCGGTATCTGCCCTACTTCACTCCAGCACCATGGTCGTCGCAGGTATCTTCCTATTGATTCGACTCCACCCCCTTATAGAAAACAACCAAACAGCCCTAACTACCTGCTTATGTTTAGGAGCCCTAACTACGCTATTTACCGCTACCTGTGCCCTAACACAAAATGATATCAAGAAAATTGTCGCATTCTCTACATCAAGCCAACTAGGCCTAATAATAGTAACTATTGGACTCAATCAACCACAACTAGCCTTCCTCCACATCTGCACTCACGCATTCTTCAAGGCTATGCTCTTCCTTTGCTCCGGCTCAATTATTCATAGTTTAAATGATGAGCAAGATATTCGGAAAATGGGAGGAATACATAATCTTACCCCCTTTACCTCCTCTTGCCTTACAATCGGAAGCCTAGCACTTACTGGCACTCCATTTTTAGCCGGATTCTTTTCCAAAGATGCTATTATTGAAGCCTTAAATACCTCTCACCTTAACGCCTGAGCCCTCACACTTACTCTATTAGCTACCTCCTTCACTGCCGTTTACAGCCTCCGAGTCGTCTTTTTCGTCTCTATAGGACACCCCCGCTTCACGGCTATTGCCCCTATTAACGAAAATAACCCCTCCGTTATTAACCCAATCAAACGATTGGCCTGAGGAAGCATCATTGCAGGACTTTTAATTACCTCAAACTTCCTTCCCTCTAAAACCCCTGTAATAACTATACCCCTCCCATTAAAATTAGCCGCTCTCCTAGTTACTATTTCAGGCCTTCTTATCGCACTAGAACTTGCATCACTTACCAACAAACAGTTTAAAACTACACCCAACCTCATCCCCCACAACTTCTCTAACATGCTAGGGTTCTTCCCCGCCATTATCCACCGATTAGCCCCCAAGCTGAACTTGGCCCTAGGACAAACCATCGCCAGCCAAATGGTAGATCAAACATGATTTGAAAAAGTTGGCCCAAAAGGAATTATCTCTACTCACCTGCCAATAGTTACGACAACAAGCAATATTCAACAGGGCATGATTAAAACATACCTTACTCTATTTTTCCTCTCAACAACCCTAGCCGTCCTACTTACACTAACTTAAACTGCCCGAAGAGCCCCTCGACTCAACCCCCGTGTTAACTCTAACACCACAAAAAGTGTTAATAGAAGTACCCACGCACACGCAATTAACATTCCTCCCCCACAAGAATATATTAAAGCCACTCCACTCGTATCACCTCGCAATACAGAAAACTCCTTAAATTCATCCACCGCTACCCATGAAGTTTCATATCACCCACCCCAAAACCAACCTGCCACCAAAACTACCCCCACCGTATATACCAATACATACCCTAAAACCGAACGATCCCCCCAAGATTCTGGAAAAGGCTCAGCAGCCAAAGCCGCCGAGTAAGCAAACACTACAAGTATTCCCCCTAAATAAATCAGGAATAATACCAAAGATAAGAAAGACCCCCCATGGCCCACCAAAACTCCACAACCCACACCCGCTGCTACAACCAACCCTAACGCAGCAAAATAAGGAGCAGGATTAGATGCAACAGCCACAAGCCCTAAAACCAACCCCAAAAGAAATAAAGACACAAGATAAGTCATAATTCCTGCTCGGACTTTAACCGAAACTAATGACTTGAAAAACCACCGTTGTTATTCAACTACAAGAACCTAATGGCTAACCTCCGAAAAACCCACCCCCTCCTAAAAATTGCTAATGACGCACTAGTTGACCTTCCGGCACCCTCTAATATCTCAGTCTGATGAAACTTTGGATCACTCCTAGGCTTATGTCTAGCCACCCAAATTCTCACCGGACTATTCTTAGCTATACACTATACCTCTGACATTTCAACAGCTTTTTCCTCCGTCTGCCATATCTGTCGAGACGTTAGTTACGGCTGACTTATCCGAAATATCCACGCTAACGGAGCATCCTTCTTTTTTATCTGTATTTATATGCATATCGCCCGAGGACTTTACTATGGGTCCTACCTATATAAAGAAACTTGAAATATTGGGGTAGTTCTGCTACTTCTCACCATAATAACTGCCTTTGTCGGCTATGTCCTTCCGTGAGGACAAATGTCCTTCTGAGGAGCCACTGTAATCACCAACCTCCTATCTGCTGTCCCCTATGTTGGAGGCGCCCTAGTACAATGAATTTGAGGAGGATTCTCCGTAGACAACGCCACCCTAACACGATTTTTCGCCTTCCACTTCCTATTCCCATTTATCATCGCAGCTGCTACAGTCCTTCACCTCCTATTCCTACACGAGACCGGGTCCAACAACCCAGCAGGAATTAACTCCGACGCTGATAAAATCTCGTTTCACCCTTACTTCTCATACAAAGACCTCCTCGGATTTGTAGCTATACTACTAGGCCTAACATCCCTAGCTCTCTTTGCACCTAATCTCCTAGGAGACCCAGACAATTTTACACCCGCCAACCCCCTAGTCACCCCACCTCACATTAAACCCGAATGGTACTTCTTGTTTGCTTATGCAATCCTACGCTCTATCCCTAATAAACTAGGCGGAGTACTCGCCCTCTTGTTCTCCATTCTCGTCCTTATGGTCGTCCCTATCCTTCACACCTCTAAACAACGTGGACTAACCTTTCGGCCATTAACCCAATTCTTATTCTGAACCCTAGTAGCGGACATACTTATCCTCACCTGAATTGGAGGTATACCTGTAGAACACCCATTTATTATCATCGGCCAAGTCGCCTCTGTGATTTACTTCACTATCTTCCTAATCCTCGCCCCCTTAGCCGGCTGGGCCGAGAATAAAGCCCTCGAATGAGCCTGCCCTAGTAGCTCAGCGCCAGAGCGCCGGTCTTGTAATCCGGAGGCCGGAGGTTAAAACCCTCCCTAGTGCTCAGAGAAAGGAGATTTTAACTCCCACCCTTAACTCCCAAAGCTAAGATTCTAAATTAAACTACCCTCTG